AAATTATATGAAAACACGGGAGATATTGAAAAGTGTCCCGGAAGTGACTATTTTTGTGGCGGGGGTATTTTGGCATTTGAAATTTTTCTCTGGGAAAATAAGTAAAATTCCCGGTTCTAAAAATTGTGTTTGCTATTTTTATAATAAATTATTTTCATGGGTGCGATTTTTGGGGGCGGGGTTGGTGTGAAAATGACTCTATAGAATTTTGGGAGTGGATGGAATATTATATTTTTGTCGCATGTTTTTTTTTCAACTTTTAAAAAATGGGGTGTTGAAAAAGTATTTACTGCGGTAAATTTATAATAAAGGAATAATGAAAGTTTACGGTCGGAAAAAAAGTATGTCTAACAAGCATAAAGAATATATCCACGTATAGGGAATATGCTAGGCCAAGAATATAGCTCCACCCGGACTAGATGGTCTACCCCGGTGAGGGGAACGGTAACGAGCATATATGGGTGTCAGGTGAAAGGTAGAGATAAAAAGGACAACCAGGGGTGGAGCGAGCATACGTGATAAGAACATGAGGGTGAATGTACCAATATAAAGGGTGCGACCAAATGCCTCTTAAAAAGCAAGTAGGGCGGGGTGGTTCCGGACCATTGAGATGATCTTGAGAGTGTGACCAGCGGCCTTGGAAAAAACATTAAGGGAGGAGTTACAATAAATGGACGTGAGAAGCGGGACTGTATGCTTTCAATGGAAGGATAGAGGGTTTCACGGGCTGGGTTACATCATGGGACACCATTTGGAACAGGATAGTCATGGTTACTAATAATAGATAGCCGAAGATAACATGGAACGTTTGGGAAATGCGGGGGTAAATTTCATGTATCATACCACTTTTTTATACAAATAATTATAGTATAATTCCCGTTTATTAGGCGTGAGGCAAATCATTAATGTATAATTATACATAGTGAAATAAAGATTAAAAGCTAAGAGATACATTATAGTCGGAATCGGGATCAAACATGGGGGGGTGTAGGGGGGGGGTCCTAGGAGAGTTATTTTTTGGCAAAGAGTAGTTTAATTAAAATGCTGGCTTTGGGGGCTAGAGATGGGTAGTCCTTCTTTGATGCTCTAGGGGTTGTTCCAGCTTTGTCTTACAAGGACAACGCTTTAGATAGTATAAGCTACTAGGGCATATATCAATAGTTGAAATTTTGTTTTCTAGTCATCCGAGTAGGGGGTTAATTATGAAGAATGAGAAATATAGAATCGCGGTTACTTGTCCAATAGTTGTAAATGGTGGTTCTACTGGTTTAGTGGCTGCTCATGTGATTGTGATGAATGTGGCTGTTAGGGTCCAGAATATAAGTTGTGCTATTGGGCGGAAGGTTATAGATCGTACATGTGAGGTGTGTGTGAATGGTACCGTTATTAGGATGGTTACGGATATAATAAGGGCTATAGTTCCGCCTAGTTTATTTGGAATTGATCGTAGAATGCCATAGGCGAATAGGAAGTATCATTCTGGTTTAATATGTTGTGGCGTCACTAATGGGTTAGCTTTTGAGAAGTTTTCTGGGTCATTAAAGATGTTTGGGGTGAAGGATATAATAATGAATAGTGTGGTTAATATAATGGTTAATATTAATATATCTTTGTGAGAGTGGTATGGGTGGAATGGGATTTTGTCAATATCTGAGTTTGTTCCTAGTGGGTTGCTGGAACCCTCTGTATGCAGTAGTATGATGTGGATAGAGGATATTGAGATGATGGTGAATGGGAGAATAAAGTGGAGGGCGAAGAATCGGGTTAAGGTTGGGTCATTAATTGAGAATCCGCCTCATAACCAAGTGGTTAGTGTTGTGCCAATGTACGGTACGGCTGTTAGTAGGTTTGTGATTACTGTTGCTGCTCAGAATGATATTTGGCCTCATGGGAGCACATAACCGAAGAAGGCAGTTGCTATAAGAATGATTAGTAGTATGGTTCCTGATAGTCATACGTTTTTATTTAGGTAGGATCCATAATATAGTCCTCGTGCAATATGGATGTAGATGCAGATAAAGAATATAGATGCGCTAATTGCATGTAGATTTTGTATTGTTCATCCATATGGGATGTCTCGTATAATGTGTACGATTGATGAAAAGGCCAGGTTAATATTAGCTGTATAGTGGATTGCTAGGAAGAATCCAGTTGTAATTTGTAGGGCTAGGCAGGTTAATAGTATGGATCCAAAGTTTCATCAGGTTGAGATGTTTGATCCCACAGGTAGTAGGTTGAATAGTAGTAGTGCGTGTTGGTTTGTCATTTTTGTAGTTGATTTACAACAGTGGTTTTTCGGGCCGCAAGTCTCAGTTGAGCAAAAATTATGGTTATAGTGAATTATTTTTTTAGTCTTGTTTTGATATTTTTAGCTTTGAGTGTTATTGTTTTAAGTGTGGTTTCTGTGCCTCATCAGGGGGTGATTGCTTTAATGGGGGTTTCTTTTTTTTGTTGTGTTTTTATGGTTGTTTTAGGTCGTACATTTTCGGCTTTAGTGATGTATATTGTATATTTAGGGGGGTTGATTGTTGTTTTTGGGTACTGTGTGAGTGTAGAGAAGGGAGGTGTTGTTTTTAAGGTTATTGGGGTTAAGTATTTTTTTATTTTGATACTTGTATTGTTTGTTGCTTTATGCTTGTTAGACAAAGTCGGTGGTTTATTGGTTTACACTAACTGAGAGGATTTGGTTTGTCTGGAGGTAAATGGGGGTGGTGTTTTTTATTTTAATGGTGGGGTTGGTTTAATTGTGTGTTCTTGAGGGTTGTTGGTTGTATTATTTTCTATTTTAGTAATCTTGAGTTGATCTCGGTTGGGGGGTTTACGACCTTTTAGGTAAAGGTTATTAGTAGGATTAAGATTATGCTAATGGTAAATATGGTTATATAATTTTTGATTATATTTTTTTGTTGTGTTGAAAGGTGAATTGTAGGTGTTAGCGTGTTTAATAGTCCTTTTGGCCCTCAATTTTCTATGGCTCATAGATCTATTAGTTCGGTTGATATTTGTTGACTAATTTTTAATGTAGTTATTGTGATGGTTCGATGTGGGATATTAAAGAAGGCTAGTTGGTTGAATATTAAGCTCAGTTTGTTAAGGTTTTTAGGTATTAGGTGGTGCGTTATATTGTGGGTGTCTTTTGATAGTATAATTCCAACTATAGTGGCGGTTAGTGTTATTAGTTTAATTGACTTAGGTATTGTGGTTATTGTTGTGGTTTGTAGGGTTGAAGCTTTTGTTAGTGTTCCTATTAGGACTGATGCTAGTATTAGTCGTATTAGTGGGTTTATGGTGGTTTTTGTTTCATTGTGGATTTTGTGGTGGGTTCGTGGGTATCCAGTTATTGTGGTTAGTATGATTTTTGTGCTATAGCAGGCAGATAAGATGGTTGCGATCATTGTAATTATAATTACTCAGGAGTTAGTGTGTGAGTTGATTAATGTTTCGATGATGGTGTCTTTTGAGTAAAACCCGGATAGAAATGGTATTCCTATTAGTGAAAAGTTGGCGATTGTTATAAATGATGATGTTATTGGTATAGTCTTTAATAGTCCTCCCATTATTCGAATGTCTTGTTCATTGTTTAAGTTATGAATGTAAGAACCGGAGCATAGGAATAGTATGGCTTTAAAGAATGAGTGAGTAATTATATGTAGGAATGCTAGGGTTGGTTGGTTTAAGCCCACTATTGTTATTATTAGACCTAGTTGGCTTGTGGTGGATAACGCAATGATTTTTTTGATATCTGAATGGGTAGTTGCCGCTGCAGCAGCAAATACTGTTGTCGTTGCTCCAAGCAGTAAACACGAGGTTATTATAATATTATTATTGTATATAACCGGGTGTAGACGAATTAGTAAGAATACCCCGGCTACTACTATTGTGCTGGAGTGTAGTAGAGCTGATACTGGTGTTGGGCCTTCTATGGCTGATGGGAGTCATGGGTGAAGGCTGAATTGTGCGGATTTTCCAGTAGCGGCTGCCAGTAAGCCAATTATTGGGATGATATTAATTATTTCGTGTTGGATTATAAGTTCTTGTATGTTGATTGATGATGATGTCATTAGTCAGGCAGTTGCTATAATAAGGCCAATATCTCCGATTCGATTATAGATAATAGCCTGTAGAGCTGCTATATTGGCATCTTGACGTCCGTTTCATCAGCCAATGAGTAGGAATGATATAATTCCTACGCCCTCTCAGCCAATAAATAGTTGGTATATGTTATTTGCTGTGATAATTACTAGTATTGTGATTAGGAAAATTAGTAGGTATTTTGTAAATTTATGGTTGTGTGGGTCAGTAGTTATGTATCAAGTGGAAAACTCAATGATGGACCATGTGATAAATAAGGCAATAGGGGTGAATAAGGTTGATAGTGTGTCTAGGGTTAGGGAGATATTAATGTTTTCTGTTGGTATTGTGATTAATGGTGCTAGTGATAGTATTAATTCATTATTATTTAATGTAAAGTTGATTGGGATTAGGCTAATTAGAAAGAGTAATATAATGTTTTTTTTGGCATTGTGTGGTTGGAATACGGATATAATGAGAGATAAAAAGATGGTTAAGATAATTGTTGGGGTAACTCAGTTCATTTCTACTACTTGGATTTGCACCAAGGAGTGTGGTGCCTAAGACCAGTGGAATGCTATTATCCTTTAGTAGAGGGGGCTGGTGATTAGTTCCAGATTAAAGAGTTAGCAGGTCTTGTGGCGCCCTCGGTGTATGAGGGTAGTTCCTAAAGTCAGGGTCACAGCTTGATATTTTTTTTAAATTACATACACCTTAAATAACTAGTTCTGGTTTTAGGGAGATTAGTATTAGTGGGGCAGTGTGAAGTATTATAAGGAGGTGTTCTCGTGTGTGTGTTGGGTGTGTTATAGTGTTTAATAGAGGTGTGCCTATTTGTGTTGATAGGAGTATATGAAGAGAATATGATGCTGTGATAAGTATTGATAGTCCAAATATAATGAGTGTTGTTGGGCATCAGTTAAGTAGTGAGGATGCAATTAGTAGTTCTCCTGTAAAGTTTATAGTGGGTGGGGTTGCAATATTTATTAAGTTGATCAGCAACCACCAGGTCGTAAGTATGGGTAAGATATTGTGGAATCCTCGTGTGAGGGCTATAATTCGGGTTTTGGTTCGTTCGTAGGTGGCATTGGCTAGACAGAATAGTGCGGATGAGGTGAATCCGTGGGCGATTATTAGGGCTATGGCCCCTGCTAAACTTCATTGTGTTTGGATCATGATTGCAGCAATGACCAACCCCATGTGGCTAATAGATGAATATGCAATAAGGGATTTTAGGTCTGTTTGTTGAAGACAGACTAAATTAGCTAGTGTTGCCCCTCAGAGAGCAAGAACGATGAATGGTAGGAATATATCTGTTTTTATTGTAGGTAGAATTTGTATTATTCGAATAATACCGTAGCCGCCAAGTTTTAGTAGGATTGCGGCTAGTACTATGGATCCTGCGATTGGGGCTTCTACGTGAGCTTTTGGTAGTCATAGGTGAAGGCCATAGACCGGTATTTTTGCTAAGAAAGCCCCTAAACAGGCTATTCATAGTATAAGTTCTGTTCAGGGGCTAGTTGGTTGTATTATTTGTATAAATAGAGTTGGAGTCTTTGTTATATTATTAAGGAATAGAATAGCTATTAATAGGGGTATTGAGGTTGTTAATGTATATAGTATAAAGTAGGTACCTGCGGTTAAACGTTCAGCTTGTTGTCCCCATCGCGTGATGATAACTAGAGTTGGGATTAGGGTAGCTTCAAATATAACATATATAAGAGTTAGGTTAGAGGCTATGAATGTTAAGGAGATAAATAGTTGTAGAATAATTAGGGTTGTAAGTAGTGTTCGTTGTCGTTGTATTGGTTCTTTAGTTATTATGTGTTGGCTAGCTATAATAGTTAGTGGTAGAAGTCAGTATGAGAGTGATAGTAGTGGGGCTGATGTGTGGTCGAGGTGGAGGTGTGTATTGGAGTTTGGTTCTAATAAGCTTAGGCTGAGGAGGGCGATTATAAATGAATATGTGGTTGTTATTTGGTAGAGTATTTTAGGTTTTAGTATTAGCACTATTGGAATAAGTGCTATAGTGCTATAAATAATTTTTATCATTATAGTAGGTTTAAGTTTTTTAGAAAGTCGTTTCCGTGGGTTCGTGTAATTGCAACTACTAGGCTTAAGCCCACAGCTGCCCCGCACACTGAAATTGTTAATAGGATAATGGGTATTGGAATTTGTGATATGGTTAGTGAAGTGGAGGTGAATAAAACTAGTATCGTAAATACGATAAGTATTATAGTTTCCACACACATTAGGGCTAGTATTAGGTGTTTATGTTGTAGTGATATGGCAGTGATAGTAATTATAAATATTAAGTACAAGGAAGTTTTTATTAGTCCCACTACTGTGGCTTATACGGATAAGTTCTTTTGAGTCGAAATCAAATGTCTATTAGACTACCACAGTATTCTGTTCATTCTAATCCACCCTGTAGTCATTCGTATATTAGGCCTAGTGTTAGAATTGTTAGTAGTGTTATAATTAGTGTGATAGTTGTGTTTGGGGGGTTTGTACTTATGCTTCATGGGGTTGGGAGTAAGAGTACGATTTCTAGGTCAAATAAAATAAATAGAATTGCAATTAGGAAGAACTGGATTGAGATTGGGGTTCGAGCATCTCCTAGTGGGTCAAAACCACACTCATAGGGTGATAATTTATTAGTATCAGGTTTTATGATGATGTGAATATTGATTATGTATAGTGCTGTTGATGTTACTATAGCTATTGTGATAAGGGTGATGAGGTTCATTATTTCTTCCCTTGGGGGGCTTAATGCTTGGAGGGCATTTGTACTACTATACTAAAGAAATAGGACCCTCATCAGTAGACTGAGATATACAGAAATAGTCATACAATGTCAACGAAGTGTCAATATCAGATAGCTGCTTCATATCCAAAGTGGTGGGTGGTTGTAAAGTGGTGTTTAATAAGGCGGATTATGCAGATTGTTAGAAAGGTGGTTCCAATTATAACATGTAGGCCGTGAAATCCTGTAGCTACAAAGAATAGTGAGCCGTATACACTATCTGAGATAGTAAATGGGGTTTCCACATATTCTGATGCTTGCAGGGCTGTAAAGTAAACCCCCAGGGCGATGGTGATTATAAGGGCGTAAGTTGATTCTTTTTTGTTTCCTTTTATTATGGTGTGGTGTGATCATGTAATTGTTGCTCCTGATGAGAGAAGGACGGCTGTGTTTAATAGTGGTACTTCTGTGGGGTTAAGTGGGGTAATTCCAGTTGGTGGTCACTCTGCCCCAAGTTCTGGGGTTGGGACTAGGCTTACGTGGTATAGTGCTCAGAAGAACCCAAGGAAGAAGAACACTTCTGATGTAATGAATAGGATCATGCCGTATCGTATGTTTTTTTGTACGCCTTTTGTGTGGTGTCCTTGGTATGTGCTTTCTCGTACTACATCTCGTCATCATTGAAATATGGTTAGTAGTAGGGTTAATAATCCTATTTTTAGTACTGTTGTAGTGTTTGTGTGAAATCATAGTGCTAGTCCTGATGCTAGTAGTATAGAGCCTATGGCTCCAGTTAGGGGCCATGGGCTGGGGTCTACTAGGTGGTATTGATGGAGTTGGTGGGTCATTATGTATTTTCTTGAAGGTATAGGACGACTAGAAGTACAAATACATAGGCTTGGATGCAGGCTACTGCTAGTTCTAAAATAGAGAGTAGTAATAGTAGTAGTCATGCTATAATGCTTAAGATAATGTGTGTGTTGATGAGATTTAGTGTAGCTGTACTAACTATGGTTATAAGTAGATGGCCTGCTGTAATATTAGCTGTAAGTCGTACCCCAAGTGCTAGGGGTCGTATTAGTAGACTGATGGTTTCAATGACTACCATGAATGGTACTAGTGGAGTTGGGGAGCCTTCTGGTAGTATGTGAGCCAATGTAGTGGAGGGTTTTTTTATCATTCCTGTAATAATTGTAGCCATTCATAATGGAATTGCTATGGCTATGTTTATTGATAGTTGAGAGGTTGTCGTAAAAGTATAGGGTAGTAGGCCTAATAGGTTTGAGAGTAAAATTATAATTAGCAGACTGATTAGGATTTTACACCATTTTTGTCCATTTGGAGAAAGTTGGTTAGTTATGTTTAGTATAATAATTTTTAATAGTCAGGTGATTGAAGTTGTTATTCGGTTTCCTAGAAGTTTTTGTTTTTTATGAATTAAAATGGTTGGGATTAATATTGATAGTGGTGCTGTTGGAATTATTAGCAGCTCTGGGCTTGTAAATTGTTCGAATATGTTTATAGTCATTGTGTGGGGGTTATTGATTTAGGTGTTGGATGAATCACTGGGTTTGTTGTTATTATAGTAGTTTTATTTTTTTGTATTATTAGACATAGTGTTGTTCAGGCTCATAGGTGGGTTATAAGAATATAAACTGTATCGAGTTGTGGCATATCACTGAGGAAAGTGATTTCTTCTTCAACTTAAAAGGCTAATGCTATATAAAGCTTCTCAGTGATTGTTCTGAGAGCAGCCATTGTTCGAAGTGGTGTAGTGGGGTTGCTTCTACTGCAATGGGTATAAAGCTGTGATTTGCTCCACAGATTTCTGAGCACTGTCCAAAGAATACTCCAACTCGTGATGTGGCCAATGGAAGTTGGTTTAGTCGTCCTGGGACTGCATCTACTTTTACTCCAAGTGAGGGGATTGTTCATGAGTGAAGTACATCTTCTGCAGTTACTACGATGCGGGTTTGTAGGCCTGCTGGTATAATTATGCGGTTGTCTACTTCGAGTAGTCGAGACGAGCCGTTTTGTAAGTCTTTTGTTTGGATTATGTAAGAGTCGAATGAAATTTGAGTTTCATCTGAATATTCGTAGTTTCAGTATCATTGATGTCCTGTTGCTTTGATAGTCAAGTATGGGTTAAATACCTCTTCTATTAAATACAGAGATCGGACTGATGGTAGGGCTGTAAGAATTAGGATTATAATTGGGGCGGCTGTTCAGGCTGCTTCTAGTTGTTCTACTTCTTCTGTTGGGTCGTTGTGGGTTAGAGATGTTGTAGTTGCAGTTAGTGTAAACATTGTAACTACTATGGTTATTAGTCAGGTTAGTAGAAGGACGTGATCGTGTAGGAAGACTACTTCTTCTATAGTGGGTCCTATGGCTTCTTGTAGGGATAGTTGTCCTGCGTGTGGCATTGAGGACCACAGGGGTTGTAATTTAGCCATGACAAAGCTATGTAATTATTTTTACTAGGTTCTCGGGAAGAAAGCATAATATGCGGTTAACTTGAAATTAACAGATGGCAGATTAAACCTGTCTTTTCTCGGGTCAAGGTCATTCTATGTATGAGATAAGGTTTCGAATTGGGGCGAATGTGTTGTTTAGTATGAATGTTGGTTCTGTGTGCGTGTGGTGTGGAGGTGGGGAGCCAAAAAATCATTCTACATGTGTTTTTTTTCCTAGGGGTATGTGAATTTCTCGTTTACATGTTAGCGCTTCTCATACAATGAATAGGGATATAAGCACTGCCACTATAGAGATGGTTGATCCGATTGAGGATAGTGTGTTTCATAGGGTAAAAGCATCTGGGAAGTATGAGTATCGTCGTGGTATTCCTGATAGGCCTAAGAAGTGTTGTGGGAAAAATGTTATATTTACTCCCACAAATATCACTCAGAATTGGGTTTTTGTCTTAGTTTGGTTTAGTGTATAGCCTGTAAATAGTGGAAATCAATGGGTTAGTCCACCCATGATAGCAAATACTGCACCTATTGATAGAACATAGTGAAAGTGTGCTACTACATAGTAGGTGTCATGCAGTACAATATCTAGTGAGGAGTTTGCTAGGATGATTCCGGTTATTCCGCCTACGGTGAATAGAAAGATGAAGCCAAGCGCTCAGTAGATTGGGGTTTGTCATTTAATTTGGCCTCCTGCTAAAGTGGCTAATCAACCAAATACTTTGATTCCGGTTGGGATTGCGATAATTATTGTTGCTGCTGTGAAGTAGGCTCGGCTGTCAATATCTAGACCTACAGTGAACATGTGGTGGGCTCAGACTACAAAGCCTAAGATAGCAATGGATATTATTGCTCAAATCATACTTGTGTATCCAAATGTGTTTTTTTTTCCGGTATAGAATGTAATAATACTTGATACAATGCCAAATCCTGGCAGAATGAGAATATATACTTCTGGGTGGCCAAAGAATCAGAATAGGTGTTGAAATAATACTGGGTCTCCCCCCCCGCAAGGGTCAAAGAAAGAGGTGTTTAGATTTCGGTCGGTTAATAATATGGTAATTGCTGCTGCTAATACTGGTAGGGCTAAAAGTAGTATAATGGCGGTGATAAGTACTGATCAAACAAATAGAGGAATGTTGAATATTGGTATGGATTTTGGTTTTATATTAATGCATGTTGTAATAAAGTTAATTGCCCCCAGGATGGAAGAGGCGCCTGCTAAGTGTAGGGAGAAGATTGCTAAGTCTACTGATGGGCCGGAGTGTACTAGGTTCCCCGATAAAGGTGGATATACGGTTCATCCTGTGCCAGCCCCAGCTTCAACATATGAGGAGGATAGAAGAAGAAGTAGTGCTGGTGGTAGTAGCCAAAAGCTTATATTATTTATCCGAGGAAAAGCTATATCTGGGGCCCCAATTATTAGTGGGATTAATCAGTTACCAAACCCCCCGATTATAATTGGTATTACCATGAAGAAAATTATAATAAATGCGTGGGCGGTAACTAGGACGTTAAAAATTTGGTCGCTGCCTAGTAGTGATCCTGGTTGGGTTAGCTCTATTCGTATTAGAATGCTTAGGCAGGCCCCAATTAGGCCAGACCATGCGCCAAATAGTAGGTATAAGGTTCCAATATCTTTGTGGTTTGTTGAGAATAGTCAACGAGTGATAAACACAGGTAGTATGGCTGATTAAAGCGGTAATTTGTAAAATTATAAATAGGATTTTCCTTGCTACCAAACTTCGAGGTGTATTGACATGTCAGACTGCAAATCTGAAGTCGGCAGCTGCCCGGGGTTTCTCCGTTTTTTCCCCCAGCTCAAAAACGGAGAAGCTAGATTAAAGTCCGCCGGTTTGGACTGCTATTTGTTAATTAGTTTTATGTGGGATCGAGGCCCACTGATCTAGAGAGCCTTAGTTTAATTAAAATATCTGTGTTGCAATCAGGAGATGTGATGTTTTTGCAGGCTTTAGTCAGAAACTAAAGTGGCCTTTTTTTGGGGCTTTGAAGGCTCCTAGTTTGTATAACTTAAGTTTCTATATGTTGGGTGATATTGGTAGGAGTAGTGTTGATATTATTGCTAGGGTTGAGGTTATTATGTAGTGTTTTTTATTTAATGTTCGTCATTTTAGCGATATTAGTGTGGTGTGTGGCGGTAGAGTTATTGATGATAGGTATACTAGTCGTATGTATACATAAAGGCTGAGTAGGGATATTATCGCTATTAGTGTGGCTTCTACAGTTATGTGTAGGGAAACTATGTTATTTAGAATTAACCATTTTGGTATGAATCCGGACAAGGGGGGTAGTCCCCCCAGGGATAGAATGGTTGTGGATAAGACTATTATGATGTGTGGTGAGTTGGTTCATATTGTTCCAATATCTTTAATTGTTGTTGAGGTTGTAGTGTTAATTATTAAGAATACTGGGATTGTGATTATGACGTAGATGGTGAAGGTTAGTGTTGAGATATTTGGTGTTATTGTTATGGTTGCTATGATTCAGCCGGTGTGGGCGATTGATGAAAAGGCTATTAGTTTTCGTAGTTGGGTTTGGTTTAGGCTTCCAAGTCCGCCTATTGTGATGGATAAGATTGCAGATGTTAGTGTTAGTGTGATGTTCGTCTTATTATGGGTTATTAATAGGATTATTAGTGGGGCGATTTTTTGTCAGGTTAAGATGGTTATAGTTGTTAGGGTTGTTGATCCTTGTGATACGTCTGGGAGTCAGAAGTGGAATGGTGCTGCTGCTATTTTTATTATTAGGGCTAGTGTAATAATGGTTGTTGCTATTGGTTCGGTTGTAAGGTGGATATCTCAGCTTGAAGTATTTAGGGCGTTTGTTGTGGCTGCGAATAGAATAGCCGTTGAGGCCATGGATTGGATTAGGTAGTATTTTGTTGCTGCTTCGGTTGCTCGCGGGTGATTTGGTTTTGAGATAATGGGGGCTATGGATAGGGTGTTAATTTCTAGGCAGGTTCAAGCTATTAGTCAGTGTGTTGTTGATGAGATTACGGTGGTGCTTAGGATGATGCTTGTAGTGATAATTAATCAGGATGTTAGGTTAATTAGTAGGGGCCGTGTGGCATTTTCGGGGTATGGGCCCGATAGCTTGGTTAGCTGACCCTACTATAGAAAGTAGTATATTGGTAGTATAGAAAGTTTTGGGCTTTCTGGTTTGAGTTCGAGTCTTAACTTTCTAGGTATTAAGGAGATGATTTGAACATCTGTGTTGAGGTTTTAAGCCTTTTGCATGGCCTGGCTTTGCTACCTTAATTATATGAAAACACGGGAGATATTGAAAAGTGTCCCGGAAGTGACTATTTTTGTGGCGGGGGTATTTTGGCATTTGAAATTTTTCTCTGGGAAAATAAGTAAAATTCCCGGTTCTAAAAATTGTGTTTGCTATTTTTATAATAAATTATTTTCATGGGTGCGATTTTTGGGGGCGGGGTTGGTGTGAAAATGACTCTATAGAATTTTGGGAGTGGATGGAATATTATATTTTTGTCGCATGTTTTTTTTTCAACTTTTAAAAAATGGGGTGTTGAAAAAGTATTTACTGCGGTAAATTTATAATAAAGGAATAATGAAAGTTTACGGTCGGAAAAAAAGTATGTCTAACAAGCATAAAGAATATATCCACGTATAGGGAATATGCTAGGCCAAGAATATAGCTCCACCCGGACTAGATGGTCTACCCCGGTGAGGGGAACGGTAACGAGCATATATGGGTGTCAGGTGAAAGGTAGAGATAAAAAGGACAACCAGGGGTGGAGCGAGCATACGTGATAAGAACATGAGGGTGAATGTACCAATATAAAGGGTGCGACCAAATGCCTCTTAAAAAGCAAGTAGGGCGGGGTGGTTCCGGACCATTGAGATGATCTTGAGAGTGTAACCAGCGGCCTTGGAAAAAACATTAAGGGAGGAGTTACAATAAATGGACGTGAGAAGCGGGACTGTATGCTTTCAATGGAAGGATAGAGGGTTTCACGGGCTGGGTTACATCATGGGACACCATTTGGAACAGGATAGTCATGGTTACTAATAATAGATAGCCGAAGATAACATGGAACGTTTGGGAAATGCGGGGGTAAATTTCATGTATCATACCACTTTTTTATACAAATAATTATAGTATAATTCCCGTTTATTAGGCGTGAGGCAAATCATTAATGTATAATTATACATAGTGAAATAAAGATTAAAAGCTAAGAGATACATTATAGTCGGAATCGGGATCAAACATGGGGGGGGGTAGGGGGGGGGTCCTAGGAGAGTTATTTTTTGGCAAAGAGTAGTTTAATTAAAATGCTGGCTTTGGGGGCGGGAGATATTGTCTCCGTAACTACTTCATCAGTGTAGTCCTTACTCGGGCACGCCTCCATTGTGGTGGTGTGCCGCAGAATGTTAAATTGGTTGAGGTATTAAGTAGGCACATTGCTAGGGTAAGTGGAAGGTATTGTTTTCATAGAAGGTGTATTAGTTGGTCGTATCGAAATCGTGGATATGAAGCTCGGATTCATAGAAATAGGATTGTTAGTGCTATTGTTTTGGATATTAGATTAATAGTGAATATTTGTGGGTTTATTGTGCCCGGGTTTAGAAATATTATGGTTGATAGTGTGTTTATTAGTAAAATGTTGGTGTATTCTGCTAAAAATAGTAGTGCGAATGGTCCGGCTGAGAATTCTACATTAAATCCGGAGACTAATTCTGATTCCCCCTCCGTTAGGTCAAAGGGGGATCGATTTGTTTCAGCTAGTGTGGATGTGAATCATATTATGGCTAGAGGTCATGAGGAAAGTAGTAGTCATATATGTTCTTGAGTTTCTATGAATTGTATGAGTGAATATCCTCCGGATATGATGGCTATTGAGATAATAATTAGTCCTAAGGTGACTTCGTATGAAATGATTTGTGCTACGGCTCGTATGGCTCCTATGAGGGGGTATTTTGAGTTTGAAGATCAGCCTGACCATAGAATGGTATAGGTGAATATGCCAGATATGGCTATAATAAATAATAATCCGAGGTTTATATTAGTTAATGTAGATGGTATTGGTATTGGTGCTCAGGATGTTAGTGCCAGGGTTAGTGCTATAATTGGGGATAGTGTAAATAGAATTGGTGAGGATATAGTGGGTTTTGTTGCTTCTTTTGTAATTAGTTTTAGGCCGTCTGCGATAGGTTGTAGTAGGCCGATAGGACCTACTAGGTTAGGTCCTTTGCGGTGTTGTATATATCCCAGGAGTTTTCGTTCAAGCAGGGTGAGAAATGCTACGGCAATAAGAATTGATAAAATGTAAAGTAGGGAGTTTGCAATGTTTAGTAGGAGCATGTGATTATTAAGAGTGTTCTTAATTAACCTTGTCTTGGTTTGATATATTTGGTGTGTTGTTGTAAATGAGCAATTTTGTTAAAGCGTGCTTGTAGTATGGGCTTTGCTCTATCTGTCCTTTCGTACCGGATAGGGCGTATCATAGATAGAAACCGACCTGGATTACTCCGGTCTGAACTCAGATCACGTAGGACTATTAATCGTTGAACAAACGAACCTTTAATAGCGGCTGCACCATTAGGTTGTCCTGATCCAACATCGAGGTCGTAAACCTTCTTTTTGATATGGGCTCTTGAAGAAGATTGCGCTGTTATCCCTGGAGTAACTTGGTTCAATTGTCAGCTGTGCTGGGTCATTTGTTGGCTTGTTGGCCTGTGTTTAGTATGAGGTAAAGTCATATGTTGGAAGTTCTTTTTTTTTCCAAGGTCGCCCCAACCAAAAGTAGTTATTATTTGGTGTAATAGTTTAGTTTAAGCTTCACAGGGTCTTCTGGTCTTATGGTGTTATTCTAGCTTTTTTACTAGGAGATCAGTTTAATTGATTTATTATAAGAGACAGTTAGATCCTCATTTTGCCTTTCATACAGGTCTATAATTAGTAGACAAGTGATTATGCTACCTTTGCACGGTTAGGGTACCGCGGCCGTTTAATTATTCACCGGGCAGGCGTTGCCTTTAATATTTGTTTGGCTAAAGGTTATGTTTTTGTTAAACAGTTGGGGTCTTTGTTTGCCGAGTTCCTTTTATAATGGTTAATCTTTCTTTATAATGCGCCTGTGTTGGGTTCACAGTTTGTTTTAGGTGTGTAGTGGTTAGTTTTTACCTATTGTGGTCTGTTAACTGCTAGTGGTTTATCCGATCTAGTGGGTGGGTGCATATAGAGAGGTTGTCTTATTATTAGTTCTAGCATAATAATACCCATCGGTATGGGTCTACCTTTAGTTATTTTGGAGTTTTTGGTTGATGTTTGAGTTTTTATTTGAATTCTTTAACGATATTTTGTTAGTTGGCTGCTTTAAGGCCTACTGGGTAGAGTTGTGTTATTTCCTCTCAAATTCAGGTTGTATCCTGTTTCAATAGAGCTGTACCCCTATTGATTTACCATGGTAAAGATAAATGGTTATTATTTGGGTTTATGGTTGAACTTAAATTCTTTTTTGGGTAGCCAGCTATCTCCAGATTCGATAAGCGTTTCACTTCTACTTTTAAGTCTTCCCACTCTTTTGCTACAGAGAAGGGTGCGCTCTTTAGGCTGCTTTAAAGTAGCTCATCTGGTTTCGGGGTGGAGGCTGTGATTCTTCTTGTCTTGTGTTTCTTGCTAGACCATGATGCGAAAGGTACAAGGGTTGATCTTTGCTGTTTATTGCTTGATTATTTCCCTTGCGGTACTAGTATGATTTATTTACTGTTCGATCACATCTACTTAGTTGGTCAAATGTTTTGTTTTATGGGTTAGTATATGTTTGGGTTAGGTTTATGTCGGCTCAAAAAGATTATTATAATGTCGTTCGAGTGTAGGTCGAATGCTTTGTGTAAGCTACTTTTTGTTTCTAAGCGCACTTTCCAGTACGCTTACCATGTTACGACTTGCCCTGTTTAAGTGGTTAGTATGGGTTTATATATTTTGTAGTTGGTTGACAGGGATGACGGGCGGTGTGTACGCGCCTCATTGCGTTGGTTTCTGCAGGGTTAGTTGTTCTCGGCATACTGCTAAATCCGCCTTCAGTTTCTTTTTCATAGGTTAATTCGTGTTTTCTGGTTTAGAAAATGTAGCCCATCTTGGTCCCCCCCATGAGTTACACCTCGACCTGTCGTGTTAGTGATGACTATTGAGCTCACTTTGTTTCTTTCACAAGGTAGGCTGGCGACGGCGGTATATAGACTGTTAGGCTAGGGTGGGTTGGGTTAATCGTGGAGTATCGGTTATTAGACAGGCTCCTCTAGGTTGTTTTGAGGCACCGTCAAGTCTTTTAAATTTTAAGTTTTTACTCGTAGTTATTTGGCGAACAATTGGTAGTTTGATTGTTGTGTTATGGTTAGGCATAGTAGGGTATCTAATCTTAGTTTGTGTCCTAACTTTCACGAGTGGAAGTTGTTTGTTATTAGGTTTAGTTAGTGTGGCTTATAGCTTTTTACAGCCCAGTCTGGCTTCGTTCCTAATGTTTTAACTTATTTTTAGTCGTGCTTTACGCCGCTAGTATTATTTTGGGTCTGTCGTGTAACCGCGGTCGCTGGCACGGATATTAACCGACCCTAGTACCCTCTTGCTAGGTCGAGCTTGCGCTTATAGCCTAATATTATCTACTGCTGCTGGCCCGTGGGGGTGTGGCTTGTAATTGTGCTTGGCGTTTTGGGCATGTTGCCTGATGCCTGCTCCAGTTGGTGTGATTGGTGGGCTATTTCACTGTAATGGTGAGGCTTGCATGTATAATTAGAGGGTAAAAATAATAAGGGGTTTAAGACCAAGACCTTGTGTGATCAGGTAAAACCATCTTAGCATTTTCAGTGCTATGCTTTAAGTAAGCTATGATAAC